GAACCTCAATATCCACCGGTTTATTAGCTAAATGGCAATTGGCGCATACAATACGTCCAGTCGCTTCTCGTGGATTTTCATAACCCTGCTGTGCAAAAATGGGATATGCATTTGAAATGGATGTACGAGTGATGATATATATCATGAGCGATATGGAAATAGATCGAGTAATTTGTTCCTTTATCCAAGAAAAAGTATTTCTAGTTTGCATGGTCCAACCATTGATCCCGAAAATATATTTATACAATAAATTTGGGTAGGTCACTAATGGAGTTTCCTATCCACGATTCTGTTATTTACTGGAATAATTTGTTTTGACTCGATTAATATAATTAATATATAGGAATATAGGATGAATCTCCGGATGGGTAGAAATAGAAAGCGATTTTCAATGCTTTGCTTATGTACAACTGCAAAGTAAGAAACATTATAATTGGATTAGGTAGATAATTTTTCAGTCATTCATTGAATGATAAATCACTACAAGTGACGGAGATACGCGATTTAAATAACGGAAAATCCAATATTTTAAAATTGTATCTAGAATGACTGGAAAAGTGGAAACAAGGCCAGATATAATTTGATCATTATGAACAAATCCAAAATCCTTGTAGACAAAGCCAATCATCAGTTCCCAACCATGGGGCGAATGAAATCCGATACATAAATCAGTTAATAAAAGAAGAGAAAAAGCTTTTATTGTGTCACTTAAGTTATATAGGAATTCTTGAGCCCAAGAGTTAAGAATAACGAGTTCTTTATTACCCAAAATAGAATAACCACTTAGAATAATGAAACATATTATATTTGTCGAGAAGTGCAAAATCGTATGAATACGACCCTCGTTGTGTATCTTGATTAATTGGATTGTTTCTTTGTGAATTCCTATACGAAGGTTTTGTAGATGTGTCTCCGAGTATTCCTTGATCATTTCCTCTAAGAAGAGGAGTTCCTCTAATTCTATGAATTTTTCTAGAATACTCTTTTCTTCAAGATCATTCAAAAAAGTTTCGGATTGCCTAGTGTTCCACCAATTAGTAACCCAGGATTCCAGACTTTTTTGAAAGGAGAGAGAAATCCACCAGGGCAAAAATACTATAGATGCAAGATATAAAAGAGGAGTGAATGCTTTCTTTTTTGCCATTTTTTCATCTGTGAATTGTTAATGAACCCATCTCATTCGTCGACTCTATGTAATCTAATATTTCTCTCACGCATCAGTTCTATTACAAGTTATCAAACCTATGAATCTATTCACTCTTTTTTATTTGTGATTTCGTGGTTAGGCCTTGAATCTAGAAAAGAATACGGAAAAAGATGAAAAATTCGAATGAATATATATGATATGAATAATATGAATAAATATTAAAAATTGTTTCCCTATATCTCAATCAGTCAAATTCGAAGCATATATCTCTTTTCGATGAACGCCCGGAAAAACCACTTTAAATAATGAATATGAATAGTATTCAGATTTTGAGACAAAAGAACTCCTTTTCTATCATTATATAAAAAAACCTCTAATATTTCGAAAAAATTTAATTGACTATGAGTAGTCATCGATAGAATAATTGAGGTAATTTTCTGAAAAATATTGTGAAAAATGAGTGACAAAAAACGACATAAAAAAATTGGCTACATTATAAGAGATCCAAATTTTTCGTCATTAAGGAGCACAAAAAGTCTAAAAAGAAGCTTCAAAAAAATTACAAGATATGATCTATCTGAATCTAAAGTTTCAATTCCAACAACTAAAAAGGGGGAATTTCCTTATTTCGAAATGGTTGATTATGAGATTTTCTTTTTTTCTTATTTTTTTTTTTTATATAATTGAGTCGTGTATGTGTATATTTCGATACATATAAAAGATCCCCCCAAAAGGTTTTTTTATACTTGTTCCATATATGTCTGCTTTGACTCGAATGAATGTTCTGAAGAAACCTCAATTAAGTTATGTTATAGAAAAAGAGGATTCTTGCTTTTTTGCCCTCCCGCGAGAAAGCATTAATTTCTCAGCTGATTTCTTAAAATACTTCAATAGGTACACGCAAGAAATAAGCCAATTCAGCAGCTTTTTGTTCCATTTCCCGTGGAGTAAAATTCTCATCAGTACGAGTCAATGGAATGGCTCCCTGGCCTCTGATATCCATATAAAGGACACGACGAGCATAAATACCCTCTTTAACTTCTATTCTGACGGACTGAATATCTTTTATAAGAAATCGGAGAAAGACCCGACGATTTTTTCCAGGGAACCCCCAACGAAAGATACACACTATTCCGTCTTTTCTATCAAATCGATCATAACCACTACCTACATTCCACGAAATTGTGCACCACAAATAGGAGCTAATAAAAAGACCCGCGATCCCATAGAAAGACATCACAATCCCTTGTGGAAAAAAAACTATTTGCTGAGACGGAAATAAAGATATCAAATTTCTACCAAGATAACTCGAGGTTCCAACCAACAAGAATCCTAATGAACCTAAAAAAAGGATAAAAGCCCAGCAGAAATTACTTGTTTTTCGAGCCCCCGTTATAGGTTCTATCCATATATGTTCTGATCGACAACTCATACTTGATCCGGTTGCTTTTTTTGGAATTGAGAGAATACCCCAAATGAATTTGCCGTTTATTTCCGAAGTAACTCGCATCAACTAGCACTAGTTTGATGTGAACCTTTAGGAGTAATTCATTAAATTGGTTAGATCTAAACTAATAACACACCCTTCGTATGACTCACTAAAGATAGCCACATGTATATAGATAGACCAACTTTACAGTTCAGCTATTCGCCGATTTGGGTCTATTTGAAACTAGCTAATAGCATTTTGGGGAGATTTCGACGGAAGCCTCTTATACCATATTTAGCTAAATGGATATCTGTGTTATGATACAAGCGTCAGTTTTGAAAAAAAAAAAGATAATATTTTGCGCCCTCGGCTCTAAACAATCTTGTTTTTTTGAACATGAAGAAATAAAGAAGCCATTGCGATTGCCGGAAATACTAGACCTACTAAAGGGACCAAAACGGAGGGAAAATTAAGAGTTGTCATAGAATGGGCACCTCGATTTACTATTTGTACCTGTTATTATTATTTAGATTTTATTTTATATTTATAATATAAAGATATCTTATCTTATTATTATTATTAATTATATATAATATATATATATATAAAGATCTTACTTATTAATTATATTATATATAATATATATATATATAAAGATCTTACTTATATCTTATATATATTAAATTTATTATTTATTATACTTATATCTTATCTTACTTATATATATAGTATAGTATTTATTTATATTATAATAATTTGACTTGATTATAATTTGATAATTATAAATTGGAATTATTACTACTTAAAATTTTTATTAATATCTATATCTATTAAGAATTAATTAAAATTAATATAAGTATCTACTATCTAAGTCTAAGTGAGTATATAATGTAGTTTTTCATCTTTCTACATGAAAAATTTGAGAGGATATGGATGAGATATTATTTTCTTCATTTTTTGCTCTTGTCTTCGAATTTCATTCACTAAGCAAAAAGTTTTTTTTAATGAATTAGATTCTATTTATATTGATTCAAGGGTTTGTTAGAATCCCATCCAGCAGGGATTCTTAGTCAAAATAGGATTATCGTACGCTATAGAAAGATAAAAAATTCTATACTATATTTTCTAGATTTTAATTTAATTATATATGACGAGAAGAAGATTTTTTTATTTGCCTAATTTCACGAAAAAAAAGAATTTCATCTTTTATCTTGTTAATAGAGACTTCTTGATCAATAATCAGGAATATAGAAAAAGGATCAGATTTCCGATTTTATGTGACTTTTGATTCGTTATACAATTAGATCTTATGTCAACAAAGAAAACCCATTCGTCTCAATTTCACTTGTATTCCGATAAACGAATTACTTGTTTGCTCAAAAAAATGGACTTAATGTTCTAATTTTGATTCAAAGGAAAGAAAGTGTGGAGTTGAAATAACTCACTCAGAACGCCTTTTAAAGGATTACGTGGTACGATTAGATCGAATAAACCCTTCTGGAATAAATACTCAGACGCTTGTGAACCTTCGGGTACTGTTTTATTCAATGTTTGTTCAATTACTCTTTTACCCGCAAAGGCAATGTAGGCATTGGGTTCAGCAATAATGATATCTCCCAACATACCAAAACTGGCTGTCACCCCACCAGTAGTAGGAGATGTAAGGATTGGTACATAGAATAACTTTTTATTTGATTGATAATCATATAAAGCAGAAGATATTTTAGCCATTTGCATCAAGCTCAAACTTCCTTCTTGCATACGTGCCCCTCCGGAAGCACACACTATAATAAGAGGTAGAAATTCTTTAGTAGCATATTCAATCAAACGGGTAATTTTCTCCCCGACTACGGATCCCATACTACCCCCCATAAACTGAAAATCCATAACCCCTATTGCTACGGAAATACCGTTTAATTGCCCTATGCCTGTTTGAACAGCCTCGGTTAATCCTGTCTTTCTTTGATAAGAATCGATACGATTTTTATAAGGCTCCTCCTCCGAATGAAATTGAATGGGATCTAGAGAAACCATGTCTTCATCCATAGGCTCCCAAGTACCCCGATCGATCGAAAGTTCGATTCTATCAGAACTACTCATTTTCAAATGATATCCACATTGTTCACAAAGATTCATTTTTGATTTAAAAAATTTCTTATAATTTAATCCATAACAATTTTCGCATTGAACCCACAAATGCTTGTATTTTTGAGTTACATCCAGATTTGTAGAACTTTGTCGTATACTCCTTCCGGCTTTTTTACTACTATTTCCACTTTTACCACAAATGGAACTAGAAATGTAATTGTTACTGGAATTGTCACTACCACTTACAATGTAACTATCAATACAGATTTGAGACTGAAGATAACTATCAATGCAACTATTTATGTGATTATTCCAAGTATACTGAGTATCATCCAT